TTACCAACGACTCACGAAATGCTATAGTTCGAAAATATGATTTGATTGATTTATTAATTAATTCAGAAGTAATTCGCGGAATCATGCACCTTTTATTTCCTAGTTAGACCAAAAAAGAAAGGGCAGTTGGTCAGATCCAGCCCATTCTTGAAATAAACAACTCGCACACACTCTCTTTCCAAAAAAAATCAATACACCAAGTACTACACTTAGATTTATTGGATTTGTTGCAAAAATATCGGTATTAAACCCAAAACTTCCGGCAGCTGACCAATAACCGAAGGAAAGGAAAGAATCGGTTACATCTTTCATATGATCTCCTCTTTCGTATTCTTACAGATAAGATAAACTCTCTATCTTTATCTTTTTTGTTTCTTCTAGCAGTTTTCCTATTATTTTTATATTTGTAAATACTACTAAAATATAGTAAAAAATAATATAAAATATGGATTTATATAATGTATTTTGTTTCAAGGGAAATTTCGAATAAGAATAATAATTATTAGAATTAGATATGGGGTCTTATGTTCTGTGAGTTTCGCAATATCTCGTTTAAGGAAAAAGCGGCGGAAAACCCAAAGAAATCAAAAACTTAAACTATATGTATTTTTCGTTTGTAGGATTAAACAAAAGGATTCGCAAATAAAAGTGCTAATGCCACAACTAGTCCATAAATTGTTAAAGCTTCCATAAAAGCCAGACTAAGCAATAAAGTGCCTCGTATTTTTCCCTCTGCCTCTGGTTGTCTCGCGATCCCTTCTACAGCTTGTCCCGCAGCAGTACCTTGACCAACTCCAGGTCCAATAGAAGCAAGCCCTACGGCTAATCCAGCAGCAATAACGGAAGCAGCAGAAATCAGCGGATTCATGATAAATTCCTCGCACCAAAACAAAAAATAAAGAAATAGTTAATGATACAATAAATGAATGAATTATGACTTACTTATTCCATCGATCAAATTGATCCAGTCAAAATAACTAAGAAACCAGAATAGAAATAATAAAATTCGTGAATTATCAGAAATACCGCGATATCTATTTTTTTTTAGTTCCTCTCAACTTTTTTAATTTGTACAAGTTTTGTTATTCCATTTCTTTCTTTTTTCCTTTACTCTTGACTTCCGAATCCTTCTTTGAATTCTTTGGTCTTTTTCGTGATTTAGATTCAACCAATTCCATATTCAATTAAAAATAGCAGATGACGACGAAAAAGAAGACCTTTCATTCCAATCCCTATATAAATTCACATATATGTAATGGGTAAAATTAACTCTATCTTTATCCTTAGTTAATATCACATATACGTGTCTTTCCCCCATAATGTAAACTAACTATTCATATCTTAGATTAGAAAAGAGATCGAAAAGCTCTCTTTCCTTTATCCGACAATTACTTAATCTTAATATGATAATATCTGTTTTACTATTACTTACTCTAGATCGTATCTACCTTAATTTCTACCTTATTTCTATATTTCTGTTCCCCAAGCGTAAGCGGTTTACCTTGATACGCGTCTACATTTCGTCGGGTTAAGCTAAAAAAAGACTCTGGCGCAAACTAATCAATGGTGGCCTTCCATGGATTCTCCTATATAAGCCGCGGCTAAAGTTGCAAAAATAAGAGCTTGAATGCCACTTGTAAATAATCCAAGAAACATCACAGGTATAGGAACCACTAAAGGTACTAAAGAAACAAGAACAACAACTACTAATTCATCGGCTAATATATTTCCGAAAAGTCGAAAACTAAGCGATAAGGGTTTTGTGAAATCTTCTAAGATGTTAATGGGTAAAAGAATTGGAGTTGGTTGAATGTATTTACCAAAATAACCTAATCCTTTTTTGGTAAGACCCGCATAGAAATATGCTACTGACGCCAGTAAAGCTAAAGCAACGGTAGTATTTATATCATTTGTGGGTGCGGCTAACTCACCATGAGGTAATTCTATTATTTTCCAAGGTAAAAGAGCCCCTGACCAATTCGAAACAAAAATAAATAGAAACATAGTTCCAATAAATGGAACCCAGGGACCATATTCTTCTCCAATCTGAGTTTTACTCACGTCTCGAATGAATTCAAGGACATATTCAAAAAAATTTTGACTATCAGTAGGAATGGTTTGTGGATTACGAACAGCTAGAATGGCTGAAGCTAATAAGATAGCAATTACAACCCAAGAAGTAATAAGTACTTGGGCATGGACTTGGAAACCGATTATTTGCCAATAGAAATGTTGTCCTACTTCCACGCCGGATATAGCGTATAATTTTAGTGTGTTGATGGAACATAATAAAACATTCATATTACCCTCTGAAAAAATAGAACTTTAACTTTAAAAAGGAAGTATTTTGATTCAATCATCTCTTTTTCGACTTGCTCGCTTAAATTGTATATTTTGAAGATTAACTAATCATACAACAGCCTCAGTTATTTTTATCTATTTTGTGCGATTCAAGACAAGAATAGTAACCGATTCGATAAATTTATTCTATGGAGTTTCAAAAAGAATTTACACGTAATCTTATTATTATTATTAATCAAGAATTTCGTATATAGCTAGAACGACCCTCATAAATTGAAAATACTAATTTATTAAGAATAAATCGGATTGAAGCTATAGCATCATCATTCGCTGGAATCGAAATATCTGCTAGATCCGGGTCACAATTTGTATCAATTAAACAAATCGTTGGAATTCCCAAAGTGATGCATTCTCGAAGAGCGGTATATTCTTCTTGCTGATCAACAACTATTACAATATCGGGTAACCCTGTCATATATTTAATCCCGGCCAGATATGTTTGCAAGTGAGATAGTTGTCTCGTCAACACAGCCGCATCTCTTTTCGGAAGACGGTTGAGTCTGCCCGTCTTTTGGTCGGTTCTCAAGTCCCTGAACTTATGAAGTCTCGTTTCTGTAGTATACCAATTTGTTAACATACCACCAAGCCATTTTTTATTAACATAATGACACCGAGCCTTTATTGCCGCCCGTGCTACTGAATCAGCTGCTTTATTTTTGGTACCAACAATTAAAAATTGTTTTCCCTTACTTGCTGCATCAAAAACTAAATCACAAGCTTCTGATAAAAATCGAGCCGTTCTAGTAAGATTTATAATATGAATACCTTTACGCTTTGCAGAGATATAAGGTTCCATTCTAGGATTCCATTTCCTAGCACCATGACCAAAATGAACTCCTGCTTCCATCATTTCGTCCAAATTGATATTCCAATATCTTCGTGTCATTTCTCCCCACACTTCTTCTCTTTTTTTTGTTCTTTAAACAGAAGAAGTACCCTAAAAAAAACAGTTCCCGCGGAAACTTCTCTTCTAACGGAGATTGGCCGTTGATAGACGATTCAAGCCATTCGTTTTTTTTTTTTATTCTTTCTATTAACAAAACAAACCAAATGACTGCAACACAATCGGATGAATGTGCTCTTAGGAATCAGTAAATCCTAGAAATAAGTGTTCTGATGAATCATGTACATTCGTTGAAATACAAAAAGAAAAACAAAATTCTCTGTGGTGGAACAAAATATCTCTCATTCCCCACTCAAAAAAATTCCTTTTTTTGATTTCAAAAGGAATATTTTTATGCTGCCTTGAACGGTGCACTAATCCTTTGAATCCGGTACCTGCGGGTATCATTCCCCCTAGAACAACATTTTCTTTCAGACCTTTCACCCAATCAATACGACTACGTAGAGCGGCTTTTGCTAAAACTCGAGCAGTTTCTTGAAAACTCGCTTCTGAGATGAAACTTTGAGTATTTAAAGATGCTTTCGTTATTCCCAATAATATAGCTCGGTAACAAATCCCTTCGTTCAAAGCACGCCCCGTCTGTTCCACTCGCAAAAATCCAATTAGTTCTCCGGGTAAAAAAACATTAGACATTCCTTCTTCTGAAATCAACACCTTTGATGTTATTTGACGTACAATAATTTCTATATGTCTATTATGGATCTGCACACCCTGGGATCGATAAACCTTTTGGATTTTATTAACCAAAGAGCCACGACTTTGCGCTATAGTTAGTTCAGCGCCAATTAAGAATCCCCAAGGAATTCCAAGAATTCTTGGTAGACGCTCGTTCCAGCCCTCAACTCTCTTTTCTAGGTTCATTGCCATTGAATCAATCGACCGCACTTCTAACACCTGTTCGACTTTTGGAAGACCCTGGGTTATATCACCAGATCTCGACTTTTCATATATAAATGTAACTAATGTATCTCCTTCGAAAAGTATTGCGCCATAATGGCCATGAACAGTAGCTCCTGGAGTGGTAAAATAAGCCTTCGCCGATCTTATTACTATAGAGTCAATTTGAACAAAAATAACTTGACCTGATTTTAGGTGTGGCCCTTTTTTGACTATACAGACATTTTCGAAAAAAAACTGTCCCAGGATAATTAGTATAGTTTGTTTTTCACAATAATTATGATGTAGAAAGTACCAATTCAAGTTTTTTGCATTCAAAAAGATGTTACTGCATGAATTGGAATTATAAATAATTCCGGTTTCGTCCATTAAAAAAAAATTAAGTAAAAAAAATTTAAGTACTGGAAAAGCCTGTTTTAAATTGTCAAGTTGTAAATATTTAGTTACCGAGCTCTGATTATGAGTTATTAAAAGGTAATAAAAATTCGAAATTTGACAGGTTCTTCCTAAAGGTCCTAACGAATTCCTAGTTGAAATTCCAGGATTTTTTTTAATTGAATCTTTTATCCCATTCCCATTGTAATGTTTTCTATCGTTGAATGGACTCATTTGAAAACAATTATCTGATGACAAAATTATCAACGATTGAGATTCCTTACTTCTATTCCAGAACGTATTAATAGTTCCTTGATTTTGTATAAAGGGTCGGTGACTCTTTTCCGTGTAGGAAATCGAATAAAACGGATTGGTACGATCTGAACTATTATCCGAGATCAATCCAGGCTCTAACGGATCGTTTCGTTTTCTTATAGAATAAATATGTGATTTCACTAAGTTGATTCTTAAGAACTCTCGAATCAGACCTGTTGTACTTACTTCAACAAAGGAAGCGCGGGCTTCTTCTAACGAAGAACTTGTGTTGGCTTGGTCCCAGGTCAGGATCAAAGAAGTCCGAACTAATTGAATAGGGGTTCCGGAAATGCCACAAATTGGTTTGCCATTTCCATAAAGAATATAATTTTCAACTCTAAGTTTTAGATTCTTCTTTGTCTGCAACGAATCCTGGGGAAAAAGTGTTTCGAGATTTATACCGTTCGCTATTTCATATATGATTACGGGTCGAACCAAAACAAAATATTTTTTCTTGGTAGGTGTAATCCATTGGACATAAAGCCCATTTTTCCCTTTTTTTGATTCTTTAAATTTTTTTTTTACCCTTCCTGGTGGTATCAAGATGCTACTGTGTGGGAATAGCTTATCTAGCTCTACAGGAAAATGGATCTCTCCAGAAAAAATTTTAAGTTCAATCTTTTTTTTTTTTTTCTCTATGCGGACCAAGCCGCTTACTCGATTTCTTGTATTTAAAGCGATTGGTGTATCTACTCCAATAATACTATTGTTTCGTACCGTTATGGAAGAGGAAGACGGCTCGGGTAAAATATGCACCTCGTCGGGAATGAAAAAAAATAGATCTACTTTCGTTTGGTATTTTGCCTTAAGTTCTTTCACTTCTCCATACTCAATTAAATCCTCTTTTTTGAGGATTGAATCCAAGCCTATAGCCCCATATTTAGTAATTCCCGAACTCTTTCTTCTGTATTGAGGATCATCAAAATAAGCAAGAATATTATTTCTCCGAAAAATACCATTTATCGGTATTTCAATCGAAATACTAGAATGAGGCTGTTGGTTTTTCTCTCGTTCTTGAAACCATTGGAATGGAATGATGAATCCATTTCTTCGCCTTTTTGCTAATAAAAATAAATCATCATTTTTGTGTAGACTAGAATGAAATAGGAGATTACAATGAACCCTATAGACGATTCGATTAAATTCTGAATAATCAAGACTACTGCTTTCGTTTTTATCATAAAAACCCAAAGTAAGGAATTTAGCTTTCCCTTGATCATTATTTACTGTATTTCCTAAAAAGTTAGAAAGGGCTTTTACTTTGGTATAAATAAAATAAACGTTCATTTGATCTTGATCTTTATGGATTGAAAAGGGGACTACACTGGATCTGTATGAGCCTCCTAATAATATCCATAAATGACTTGTTTTTGGTAAAAGAAGAATGGTACCATACGTAAAATGGGATGCATGGAGTACATCAGTACTCCAGTGCAGTTCTCCCTCTGAGTTAGAATAAATATATTTTCTAACCCTATCTTTAAAATTCAAAGTGTATGTTCCTGCGCGAATCTCAGCAATCACTTGTTCTGATTTTACATATTGATCGTTTTGAACTAAAATCAAACTTTTTGGTGGAATAATCACGTTATATATAATAACCTCACTCTCAATAATTACATACAAGTCTATATAAGATAGAAAAGCGGGGTGCCCGTGACGTGTACGTATGGGATGAACCAAGTCCTCATTGAATTTTATTTTTCCATTAAAAGGGGATCGCACATGTTTTGCAGTACCCCCTGTAAATACTCCACCAGTATGAAAAGTTCTTAATGTTAGTTGAGTGCCGGGTTCCCCAATAGATTGACCCGCAATAATACCTACAGCTTCTCCCAATTCGACGAGGTCACCATGAGTGAGGCTCCGGCCATAACATAATCGGCAGATCCAAGACGTACTTTTACAGGTCAGGGGCGTTCGGATCGAAATGGGTTGTGTTTGAAAAGTTATGACTCGATTAACAAGTCCAATACCAATATCTTGATTTCGAATGGCAAGACAGCGTGAGCCTATATATATATCGTCTGCTAATACACGGCCAATCAACGTTTGGCTAAAAATTCTTTCCGACATCAGCTCATTTCGAGGACTTACAGAAATTCCTTGGATCGTGCCACAGTCTGTTCTACGTACAATAATGTGTTGAACTACTTCAACAAGTCTGCGTGTAAGATATCCCGCATCCGATGTTCGTACAGCAGTATCTACAACTCCTTTACGGGCTCCGTAACACGAAATGATATATTCTGTTAAAGAAAGTCCTTCCCGTAAATTGCTTTGAATAGGTAAATCAATCATTTGTCCTTGTGGATCCGACATTAATCCTCTCATACCGACTAATTGGTGTACTTGAGATGCATTGCCCCTAGCTCCCGAAAAGGACATCATATGGACTGGATTAAAAGGATCAGTCATCCGAAAATTAGGATTCATTTCTTGCCGTAAATATTCACTTGTAGCATACCATATCTCAATCGATTGTCGTAATTTTTCTACCGCGTGTACATTTCCATAATAATGATGTTTTTCAAAAATCAAACTTTGTTGTTCAGCATCTTGGACTAGCCATCCCTTAGAAGGTATTGTTAAAAGATCATCAATTCCTAATGAAATGGATGTCGCAGTGGCTTGCCGGAACCCCAGAG